GGTCGCCCCAGTAAAAAATGGTAAGAAGGAGTAGCATCAATAACATTCATTGTATGTACGCCTCCCAGCGATCCACAGGCATCTGTAGCATGTTGTACCCGAGAGTTATTTTGGCTGTGTCCGTTACACCATGGACAATAATCTTAGTCGGAGTCAAATTCCTTACCTTTCCACCCAAAGCTGAACATATCCGCACAGGTATTCCATTTATTTTATTGAGGATCCATTTTCGAAAAATGCCCTCTTTTGATTAGCCAGTTTCCAAGGGGGAGAAGCAAGCCGAACCTCTGAAAGATTTGAGATTCCGTAAGTAACTCAGTAAATGGATTGGGAGAAGAAAATGAGAGAAACACGAACAATTTCTTTCGTCATAAAGTGGTTTGTTACACATACACAGTATTGCAGAGACGGGCTGGCTAGGCTCTTATAGAAATTGCGTATATAAAGAGATTCGTCTTGCTTGATCATTGCATTGAGTGCGTGGTAAATGCTTTTGTGTAACCTCCCATTGCTCTCTCTCCGATAGCATGCAGCTTATAAGGAAGACAGATATCTAAAAAGTGTTCAGTGATATGACTTTCCTACTGATTGAATCGCTTAAATGAATGAAAGGAAAGGTTGCTTTTAGGAGAAATCTTCCCCTCTTTTTTTCCGTGTTCGATACCGCTTCTCGTCCTTTTAAATGGACTATCTTTCCGCTCTTATGGAGCAATCGGTCAACTGTAGGAAAAGGCCAATTGCAGCTGTCAACCGGTATCGGTACACCAACGAATCTTTGGTTTGCTTTGTTTACATTACAGCTAGCCTAACTAAAATAGGGGTTCCTGCTTCTAGCTAGCTCAATCAGTGCGCTGGAGTTCCTTCTTTTGAATCTCTTCGCCAGGGAAGCGCTCTTCGGGCTGAGGTCCAATTCATCTCGTAGGTTTCTTTTAGAAAGAAATCTTTCAAAAATAATACATAACATAAAAGAGGTTTTTAATGAAAGGCTTCCCTCGGTGCTGCGAGGTAGGAACCAAGCCTTCGCTCGATCGATCCATTTGTTTTGTGTCAAAAGGCATATGCTTAACCCATTCAAGTATATCCGTTCGCCCTTAAGTTATCGGTTCGAATCCGAATAAGGCTTTTCTTTTTTTCGGTATGCCGCTCCGCCTGCAAGGAGCGAAAAAACAAATTGGTCTGTGGTGATGTCAGAATTTGCGCCTATTTGTATCTATTTAGTGATCAGTCTGCTAGTTTCTTTGATCCCACTCGGTGTTCCTTTTCCATTTTCTTCTAATACTTCGACTTATCCAGAAAAATTGTCGGCCTACGAATGTGGTTTCGATCCTTTCGGTGATGCCAGAAGTCGTTTCGATATACGATTTTATCTTGTTTCAATTTTATTTATTATCCTTGATCCGGAAGTAACCTTTTTCTTTCCTTGGGCAGTACCTCTCAACAAGATTGATCCGTTTGGATCTTGGTCCATGATGGCCTTTTTATTGATTTTAACGATAGGATTTCTCTATGAATGGAAAAGGGGTGCTTCGGATCGGGAGTAATCACTAGTGATAGGGCAAAAAGAGGGGGGGAAGGACAAAGGAAAGGGCGATGCCTACAATAAATCAATTGATTCGTCATGGTAGAGAAGAAAAACGGCGCACGGACCGTACTCGAGCTTCGGACCAATGTCCCCAGAAGCAAGGAGTACGCCCGCGTGTTTCAACGAGAACACCGAAAAAACCTAATTCAGCTCTACGTAAGATAGCCAAAGTACGGTTGAGCAATCGACATGATATATTTGCTCACATTCCGGGCGAAGGTCATAATTTGCAGGAACATTCTATGGTCTTAATAAGAGGAGGTAGAGTGAAAGATTCGCCAGGTGTGAAATCCCATTGTATTCGAGGAGTCAAGGATTTGCTGGGAATTCCGGATCGAAGAAGCGGCAGATCAAAATATGGTGCAGAAAAACCCAAATCGATATGAATGGAAGATGCCTCTTCAACTTCATTACCCAAGATGCTTGCTATTGTGCACCACCTCGCCGGAATGGCAAAACGTGGCCGGCCGAAGAAAAATCCGGCACCACAATCGAATCAGAAGACGGCGCAACAGTCAGCGCAATCTTCCAGAGGTGAGATGGAGATGTTCGAACGAATGAAACTGAGAATCGCAATCTGGGATCTGAACCACAAGCAAGGGGAAGCACTGCAATCCCGCGTCGATTAAAAATGATTCCTTCACCTTCGCCTGAGATTCCGTTGCCTGAGGCTCCAATACCTGAGATTCCGGTGGTAGAACACAACAAAGCCGTTGCTAAAGGTATGAAATTGTCTTTCATTGCACCTATGTGAAAAGGGGGAAAGATGACTGCTTGTTTCATGGAGAATGAAATTGAGATTGAATCTGCTAAGTGGGCTTCCTCTCTTATCTTGTATGTCATTGGTGAGACCCCGACCATAAAAGACTTGAACACTGACATTGCAAATCAATGGAAGGTTAGTCACCCCCCTGAGATTTTCTACCATAGTGAAGGATATTTTGTGATTCGATTTAAGGAGATGGAGGATAGGAATCGAGTCCTTTATTCAGGCCCTTATACCATAGCCAACAAACCTGTGATTGTAAAACCATGGGAAATGGACTTTGATTTTCAGAAGGAAGCTTTGAGAATGGTTCCAATTTGGATCCAATTTCCCAACCTCCCTCTTAATTGTTGGGGTATGAATTCACTGAGTAGAATAGGCAGTACGTTGGGCACACCCCTCCTAGCTGATGAGTGCACTGCTTCACAGACTCGTCTTTCTTATGCAAGATTGTTGATTGAGATTGATCTTACTCAACCTATTAAACATAACATTGTGATTGAGGGATCTAATGGAAGAACTATAAATCAGAAGGTTGTGTATGAGTGGGAGCCAATCTACTGTAAGCGTTGTACCAAAGCTGGTCATGACTGTGGTGTGAGTAAACCAGTTGAGAGAAAGAAGAAAGCACAAGAGAAACGGGTGCCTAGGGTGCAAGCCCAACCAGACAGTGAGTTGCATCATGAGAAGGAGGCACGCAAGACCAATGAATGGACTATACCTCGTAGAACAGTTGCCAGAGAGAAACCTGAAACATCAAACCCTGCTGTTGTGGTGATGAACACTTATGAAATGCTGCACATGGACCCTGTGATTGAACCAGTGATTCCGAATCCATTGATAGACAAAGGAAAGCTTCCAATGCAAGAGGGCGGGGACCTTATCCCCTCTGGTGCAGGATGAGGATTATTTGCTGGAATGTGAGGGGCTTCAACATCAAACAAAAAGAGAGAAAACTCTTTTAAAAAGAAAATAGAGAATATGATTTCAATATAAAAAAAAGGGTTGCCCGGGACTCGAACCCGGAACCAATCGGATGGAGTAGATTATTTCCTTGTTAAAAAAAGAAAAACCCCTCCCCAAACCGTGCTTGCATTTTTCATTGCACACGGCTTTCCCTATGTATAAATTTCAAACTTAGTTCCCCTCCTAGGGGACTCAAACAAAGTTGAATACTCAATGAATTCAACCCTTACTCCATAAACATTTCAGTAGAAAAATGCATTTTTTTCTTATCCCCCATTCCAAAAGCATAGCTTTAGCTATTACAACCGTTTAGATAGAATTTCAATTTCATTTAGACAGTCTCATAATCAATCATTCATCGTTGGACAAATTATGGATACAAATAATATCCAAATACCAAATGCGCCCTCTATAGAATCCCCGTGAGATAGAAGAATCCCTTGGTAAGATCAAAGAAAGAACTTTTTCGTCCTCTGTAAAGAATTCTTCTAAAAATTCTGAACCTAATCTTTTCAAAAAAGCACGTACAGTACTTTTGTGTTTACAAGACAAAGTTCTAGCACAAGAAAATCGAAGTATATACTTTATTCGATACAAACTTTTTTTCTTGAAGAGCCACTATAATAATGAAAAAGAGTTCTACATATACGTCCAAATCGATCAATAATATCAGAATCGGATAAATCGGTCCAGACCGACTTACTAACGGGATGCCCTAATACATTAAAAAATTTCGCTTTAACCAACGGTCCAACCAGAGGAATAATTGGAACTGTGGCATCGAATTTCTTAATAATATTCTCTATTAGAAATGCATTTTCGAACATTTGAAAGAAAACCCATAAAGTCTAAGGAATGGTTTGATAATCGATTGATATAGAGTCTTTTTGGTTGAGACCACACAGAAAAATTACATTGCCAGAAATGGATAAGGTAATTTTTCCATTTATGCATCAAAAGAGATGTCCCTTTTGAGGCTAGAATTGATTTTCCTTGATACCTAACATAATGCGGGAAAGGTTCTCTGAAAAGCCATAGGATAACCCCAAAATCCTTAGTAAAAACTTTTACTAAATATTTTAGTTTTCCGTAGAAAAAAATTCGTTCAATAAGGGTTCCAAAAGAGGTTGATCGTAAATAAGAGGATTGGTTGCGGAGAAAAACAAAAAAAGATTCGTATTCGCATACATGGAAATTATATAGGAACAAGAATAATCTTTGATTCCTTTTTGAAAAAAGGAAATATTGAATGAATAGATCGCAAATTATGAGATTTTACTATTTCTTTTTCTCCTTTTTCCCCGCTATTAATATCTTCCCGAGGGAAAAAAAGAGAAAGAAAGTTGCAAAAATCATAAGAGAAGAAAGGTCCACAGAAGGTTGGGAAGTAGTATAGTACTTGTCTGGTTTGGAAGAATGACGAACATAAAACCGTGAATGAAAAAGCGCGTTACGAAAATGGCGAAGCAGTTATTAGGTTATGGCACTTTGGGGGTTTGCTCTAACGGAAGCTATCGCGTTGTTTGCCTTAATGATGGCCTTTTTGATTTCATTCGTTTTTTAAAGGAACCTCTAATAGTTTGGTACTTGCGGTGGGAGAACCTGCCGCTCTGGTTAAAGTGGGTCCTGCAGTTCTGGGGAACCGTCCTAGTAACGCAGCTTACCCTTAAAGGATATCTGCTTGCA